GCTAGCGTAGCTTAATGTAAAGCGTAACACTGAAGATGTTAAGATGGTCCCTAAAAAGACCCGCATGCACAAAGGCATGGTCCCGACCTTACTATTAGCTTTAGCCCAACTTACACATGCAAGTATCCGCAGCCCCGTGAGTATGCCCTCAATCCCCCACCCGGAGACGAGGAGCGAGCATCAGGCACAAATATTTAGCCCAAGACGCCCAGCCAAGCCACGCCCCCAAGGGAATTCAGCAGTGATAAACATTAAGCCATAAGTGAAAACTTGACTCAGTCAGGGCTAACAGGGCCGGTAAAACTCGTGCCAGCCACCGCGGTTAAACGAGAGGCCCCAGTTAATATTACCACGGCGTAAAGGGTGGTTAAGGAGAGTTAAAAAATAAAGCCGAATGGCCCCTTGGCCGTCATACGCTTCTAGGTGTCCGAAGCCCAAATTATACGAAAGTAGCTTTAATAGAATCCACCTGACCCCACGAAAGCTGAGAAACAAACTGGGATTAGATACCCCACTATGCTCAGCTGTAAACCCAGACACCTCCCTACAATATAGGCGTCCGCCAGGGTACTACGAGCATCAGCTTAAAACCCAAAGGACCTGACGGTGCCTTAGACCCCCCTAGAGGAGCCTGTTCTAGAACCGATAACCCTCGTTAAACCTCACCGCTTCTAGCCATCCCAGCCTATATACCGCCGTCGCCAGCTTACCCTGTGAAGGTAACAAAAGTAAGCAAAATGGGCAAGACCCAGAACGTCAGGTCGAGGTGTAGCGTACGAAGCGGGAAGAAATGGGCTACATTTTCTATTATAGAACACTACGAATATGCAACATGAAATAGTGCTTGAAGGAGGATTTAGTAGTAAAAAGGAAACAGAGTGTCCTTTTGAACCCGGCTCTAAGGCGCGTACACACCGCCCGTCACTCTCCCCTGTCTAAACGCAATAAAGATATTTAACACTAAAGCACTGACAAGGGGAGGCAAGTCGTAACATGGTAAGTGTACCGGAAGGTGTACTTGGATAAATTCAGGGTGTGGCTGAGTCAGCTAAGCATCTCACTTACACCGAGAAGACATCCATGCAAATTGGATTACCCTGAGCCAAACAGCTAGCCTACTAACCAGTATAATTAAAGAATATTTATAACAAAACATAACCCAACGCCAAAAATTAAACCATTTTTTTACCTGAGTATGGGAGACAGAAAAGGTTCAGCCCAGAGCAATAGAAAAAGTACCGCAAGGGAATGCTGAAAGAGTAATGAAACAACCCATATAAGCACTAAAAAACAAAGACTAAACCTTGTACCTTTTGCATCATGATTTAGCCAGTACCCTCAAGCAAAGAGACCTTTAGTTTGAAACCCCGAAACCAGGTGAGCTACCCCGAGACAGCCTATATAAATTAGGGCCAACCCGTCTCTGTGGCAAAAGAGTGGGAAGAACTCCGGGTAGAAGTGATAGACCTACCGAACCTGGTGATAGCTGGTTGCCTGAGAAATGGATAGAAGTTCAGCCCTACTACACCCCGAACCAAAAACATATTACTTAAGATAAGGGATATATTTAGGAGTTAGTTGGAGGGGGTACAGCCCCTCTAACAAAGGATACAACCTTTCAAGGAGGATAAAGATCATAATTAACAAAATATACTGTTCTAGTGGGCCTAAAAGCAGCCACCTAAACAGAAAGCGTTAAAGCTCAGACAGAAAGAAGTTTATTATAATGATAAATAATCTTATTCCCCTAATATTATCAAGCTACCCCATGCCCCCATGGAGGAAATTATGCTAAAATGAGTAACAAGAAGATTTGCTCTTCTCCAAGCACAAGTGTAAACCAGATCGGACAATCCACTGGAAATTAACGAACCCAACCAAAGAGGGCATTGTGTATAATATAGTAACCAAGAAAACCCCACAACCAACCATCGTTAACCCCACACTGGAGTGCTATATATAGAGGAAAGACTAAAAGAAGGGGAAGGAACTCGGCAAACACAAGCCTCGCCTGTTTACCAAAAACATCGCCTCCTGCAACTAGAATAAGTATAGGAGGTCCAGCCTGCCCAGTGACTACGGGTTCAACGGCCGCGGTATTTTGACCGTGCAAAGGTAGCGCAATCACTTGTCTTTTAAATAGAGACCTGTATGAATGGCTAAACGAGGGCTTAACTGTCTCCCCCCTCAAGTCAGTGAAATTGATCTATCCGTGCAGAAGCGGGTATAACACTACAAGACGAGAAGACCCTTTGGAGCTTAAGGTACAAGACTTAACCACGTCAAACAACTTAATAACGAGCAAGAACTTAGTGGGCCATAAGACTTTACCTTCGGTTGGGGCGACCGCGGAGGAAAACCCAGCCTCCGAGTGGAATGGGCTTAACCCCTAAAACTAAGAGAAACATCTCTAAGCCGCAGAACATCTGACCAAAAATGATCCGGCCACAGCCGATCAACGAACCAAGTTACCCCAGGGATAACAGCGCAATCCTCTCCCAGAGTCCATATCGACGAGGGGGTTTACGACCTCGATGTTGGATCAGGACATCCTAATGGTGCAGCCGCTATTAAGGGTTCGTTTGTTCAACGATTAAAGTCCTACGTGATCTGAGTTCAGACCGGAGCAATCCAGGTCAGTTTCTATCTGTAATGCTACTTTTCCTAGTACGAAAGGATCGGAAAAAGGGGGCCTATACTAGAAGCACGCCCCGCCCCTAATTAATGAAAACAAATAAATTAAATAAAGGGAGGGCCAAAACCCCTGCCGCCCAAAATAAGGGCATATTGGGGTGGCAGAGCATGGTTAATTGCGAAAGGCCTAAGCCCTTTTTATCAGAGGTTCAAGTCCTCTCCCCAGTTCATGCTTAACACTTTGATAAACCACTTAATTAATCCCCTAGCCTACATTGTACCAGTTCTGCTAGCCGTAGCCTTCCTAACCCTCATTGAACGAAAAGTACTAGGATACATGCAACTACGAAAGGGACCCAATGTAGTAGGACCCTACGGACTACTTCAACCAATCGCTGACGGAGTTAAACTATTTATTAAAGAGCCCGTCCGCCCCTCTACATCGTCTCCATTTCTATTTTTAGCAACCCCAATCCTCGCACTAACCCTCGCCATAACACTATGGGCACCCATACCTATGCCATATCCTGTAATTGACTTAAACCTGGGAGTCCTATTTATTCTGGCCCTATCAAGCCTCGCAGTGTACTCTATTTTAGGGTCAGGGTGAGCATCAAACTCAAAATACGCACTAATTGGTGCACTACGAGCAGTAGCCCAAACAATTTCATATGAAGTAAGCCTCGGACTAATTCTCCTCTCAGTAATTATTTTTTCAGGCGGATATACACTACAAACATTTAATACAGCTCAAGAAAGCATTTGACTACTAGCCCCTGCATGACCCCTAGCCGCAATATGATATATTTCAACCCTAGCTGAAACAAACCGGGCACCGTTTGACCTAACTGAGGGTGAGTCAGAACTTGTGTCTGGCTTCAACGTAGAATATGCAGGAGGACCATTTGCCCTATTCTTTCTGGCCGAATACGCAAATATTCTTATAATAAATACACTGTCAGCTGTATTATTTTTGGGGGCATCACACTTCCCCGACATACCCGAACTAACAACAATTAGCCTCATAACCAAAGCCGCACTACTATCAATGATATTCTTATGAGTACGAGCCTCTTACCCACGATTCCGCTATGACCAACTAATACACCTCGTATGAAAAAATTTTCTCCCCCTCACACTAGCCCTTGTACTATGACACACCGCCCTGCCAATCGCAATAGCAGGCCTCCCCCCACAGCTATAATACCGGAACTGTGCCCGAATGCCCAGGGACCACTTTGATAGAGTGGCTAATAGGGGTTAAAATCCCCTCAGTTCTTAGAAAGAAGGGGGTCGAACCCATGCCCAAGAGATCAAAACTCTTAGTGCTTCCTCTACACCACTCTCTAAGATGGGGTCAGCTAATTAAGCTTTCGGGCCCATACCCCGAACATGACGGTTAAAGTCCCTCCTCCATCAATGAACCCCTATGTACTCATAATTCTGCTCTCTAGCCTAGGACTGGGGACTACCCTAACCTTCGCCAGCTCCCACTGACTACTAGCCTGAATAGGACTAGAAATTAATACTCTAGCGATTGTTCCATTAATAGCGCAACACCACCACCCCCGAGCAGTAGAAGCCACCACCAAATATTTCTTAACCCAAGCCACCGCAGCCGCAATAATTCTATTTGCAAGTTCAACAAACGCCTGAATCACAGGAGAATGAGATATAAACAATATGTCAAACCCCATTTCCAGTACAATGCTTATAACTGCCCTGGCCCTTAAAATTGGAATAGCACCCATACATTTTTGAATACCTGAAGTCCTTCAAGGACTAGACCTCTTAACAGGCCTAATTTTATCGACTTGACAGAAACTTGCTCCACTCGCCCTTATTATCCAAATTGCCCCCGCCACTAATCCACTTCTATTAACAACATTAGGATTGTTATCTACACTAGTCGGAGGCTGAGGGGGGCTAAACCAAACGCAGCTGCGGAAAATCCTAGCTTATTCCTCTATCGCCCACATAGGTTGAATAATTATTATTCTTCAATACGCCCCCCAACTTACTCTCCTCGCACTAGGAACCTACATCTTCATAACCTCAGCAGCCTTCCTGACACTAAAAACATCATCCGCCACAAAAATTAGTACCCTATCAATAGTCTGATCAAATAACCCAACACTAGTAACTACCACCGCTTTAGCCTTACTATCACTAGGGGGGCTGCCCCCCCTTACAGGGTTCATACCAAAATGACTAATTTTGCAAGAACTAACAAAACAGGACCTACCCCTCACCGCCACAGCTATAGCCCTCGCTGCCCTCCTTAGCCTATATTTTTACCTACGCCTCTGCTACGCAATAACACTTACAATTTCCCCCAATATAACCAATTCAACCACCCCCTGACGGACCCTAACAACCCAAACCTCACTACCATTGTCTATTTTTACCACAATTGCACTAGGCCTACTACCCGTAACTCCAGCAATTCTAATGCTAACTAATTAAGGGACTTAGGATAGCACCAGACCAAGAGCCTTCAAAGCTCTAAGCAGAAGTGAAAATCTTCTAGTCCCTGACTAAGACCTACAAGAGTTTATCTTGCATTTTCTAATTGCAAATCAAATGTTTTTATTAAACTAAGGCCTTACTAGATGGGAAGGCCTCGATCCTACAAACTCTTAGTTAACAGCTAAGCGCTCAAACCAGCGAGCATCCATCTACTTTCCCGCCGTTAGCCTAGTAAGGCGGGAAAGCCCCGGCAGAGTATTACTCTACGTCTTTGGGTTTGCAATCCAATATGATTCTTCACCACGGGGCTTCTGGTAAGGAGAGGACTTAAACCTCTGTCTTCAGGGCTACAACCCGCCGCCTAAACACTCGGCTACTTTACCTGTGGCAATTACGCGCTGATTTTTTTCTACAAACCACAAAGACATTGGTACCCTCTATCTTGTATTGGTGGCCTGAGCGGGAATAGTGGGGACCGCTCTAAGCCTCCTTATTCGAGCCGAACTGAGCCAACCCGGATCACTCCTAGGCGATGATCAAATCTATAATGTCATCGTCACTGCCCACGCCTTCGTAATGATTTTCTTTATAGTAATGCCAATTCTCATCGGAGGATTCGGAAACTGACTTGTTCCCCTAATAATTGGAGCACCTGACATGGCGTTCCCACGAATAAACAATATAAGCTTCTGGCTTCTACCCCCATCATTCCTTCTACTATTAGCCTCATCTGGCGTCGAGGCTGGGGCCGGGACAGGATGAACAGTATACCCGCCACTTGCGGGCAACCTGGCCCACGCAGGGGCGTCAGTAGACCTGACAATTTTTTCCCTCCACCTGGCAGGTGTCTCATCAATTTTAGGGGCAATTAACTTCATCACAACAACAATTAATATGAAGCCCCCAGCCATCTCTCAGTATCAGACACCTTTGTTCGTATGGGCTGTGCTCGTGACAGCCGTACTTCTCCTTCTATCGTTACCAGTTCTAGCTGCTGGAATTACCATGCTTCTTACAGACCGTAACCTTAATACCACATTCTTTGACCCAGCCGGGGGAGGAGACCCAATCCTGTACCAACACCTATTCTGATTCTTCGGCCACCCAGAAGTCTACATTCTTATTTTACCAGGATTTGGCATCATTTCGCACGTCGTAGCCTACTACGCCGGCAAGAAGGAACCATTCGGTTATATGGGCATAGTCTGAGCTATAATGGCTATTGGCCTCCTAGGCTTTATCGTATGGGCCCACCACATGTTTACTGTTGGGATAGACGTAGACACCCGAGCCTATTTTACATCAGCAACAATAATTATTGCTATTCCAACAGGTGTAAAAGTATTTAGCTGGCTTGCCACACTTCACGGAGGCTCCATCAAATGAGAGACACCCATGCTATGAGCACTGGGGTTCATCTTCCTCTTCACAGTGGGCGGACTAACAGGGATTGTTCTAGCCAATTCATCACTAGACATTGTATTACACGACACATACTATGTAGTTGCACATTTCCACTATGTACTATCAATAGGTGCCGTATTCGCTATTATAGCAGCCTTTGTGCACTGATTCCCCCTTTTTTCAGGATACACCCTAAATGACACTTGAACAAAAATCCATTTTGGGGTAATATTTATTGGCGTAAACCTGACATTCTTCCCTCAGCATTTTCTTGGGCTAGCAGGAATACCACGACGATACTCTGACTACCCCGACGCCTACGCCCTGTGAAATACAGTGTCGTCTATTGGGTCCCTTATCTCCTTAGTAGCTGTAATTATGTTCCTCTTCATTCTATGAGAAGCCTTCGCTGCTAAACGGGAAGTATCCTCAGTAGAATTAACTATAACAAACGTAGAATGACTTCATGGCTGCCCCCCTCCATACCACACATTTGAAGAACCTGCATTCGTTCAAGTTCAATCAAATTAACGAGAAAGGAAGGAATTGAACCCCCATATGCTGGTTTCAAGCCAGCCACATAACCACTCTGTCACTTTCTTCTGAAGACATTAGTAAAATGAAAATTACACCGCCTTGTCAAGGCGGAATTACAGGTTAAATCCCTGTATGTCTTAAACAAAACTTAATGGCACATCCCACACAACTAGGATTCCAAGACGCGGCATCACCCGTTATAGAAGAACTTCTTCACTTTCACGACCACGCCCTGATAATCGTATTTTTAATTAGCACCTTAGTACTTTATATTATTGTTGCGATAGTGTCAACTAAACTCACAAACAAATATATTCTAGATTCCCAAGAAATCGAGATTGTATGAACCGTTTTACCAGCCGTAATTCTAGTTCTCATCGCCCTGCCATCCCTTCGTATTTTGTACCTTATAGATGAAATCAACGACCCGCATCTAACAATTAAAGCAATAGGACACCAATGATACTGAAGCTACGAGTACACAGATTATGAAGACCTTGGATTTGACTCCTACATAATTCCAACCCAAGACCTTACAGCCGGCCAATTCCGCCTCCTAGAAACAGATCACCGGATAGTAGTTCCGATAGAATCACCGATTCGTATTCTAGTTTCCGCCGAAGACGTTCTACACTCTTGAGCCGTCCCATCCCTGGGTGTAAAAATAGATGCAGTGCCCGGGCGACTAAATCAAACTGCCTTTATTGCATCACGCCCAGGTGTATTTTACGGACAGTGTTCTGAAATCTGCGGCGCCAACCACAGCTTCATACCAATTGTAGTCGAAGCTGTCCCGCTAGAACACTTTGAAAGCTGGTCCTCAATAATACTAGAAGACGCCTCACTAGAAAGCTAATTATCGGACAAAGCGTTGGCCTTTTAAGCCAAAGTTTGGTGACTACCGACCACCTCTAGTGAAATGCCCCAGCTAAACCCCAACCCCTGATTTGCTATTCTAGTGTTTTCATGAATTATTTTCCTTACCATTATCCCCACTAAAATCTTAAACCATATGTCACCTAATGACCCCGCCCCTATGGGAGAAGAAAAACACAAAACTGAGCCCTGAGACTGACCATGATAACAAGCTTCTTTGATCAATTTGCAAGTCCTTCTTTTCTAGGAATTCCCCTTATTGCTATTGCAATTGCACTGCCATGAATCTTATTTCCAACACCATCGTCCCGATGATTAAATAACCGACTTATTACCCTACAGACATGATTTATTAATCGATTTACTAATCAACTATTGATGCCCCTAAACTTAGGGGGCCACAAATGGGCCCTGTTATTTGCCTCCTTAATAGTATTCCTTATTACTATTAACATACTTGGCCTTCTCCCGTATACTTTTACACCAACAACACAACTGTCACTAAATATAGGATTTGCAGTGCCACTATGACTTGCCACTGTAATTATTGGCATGCGAAATCAACCAACGGTAGCCCTTGGCCACCTCCTACCAGAAGGCACCCCTGTCCCCTTAATCCCAGTACTGATTATTATCGAAACAATTAGCCTCTTTATCCGGCCACTAGCCCTAGGAGTGCGGCTCACAGCTAATTTAACAGCAGGCCACCTACTAATTCAACTTATTGCCACAGCCGTATTTGTGCTTCTACCAATAATGCCAACAGTAGCGATCTTAACCGCAGCTGTTCTCTTCCTCCTCACGCTTCTAGAAGTCGCAGTAGCAATAATTCAAGCCTACGTATTTGTTCTTCTATTAAGCCTTTACCTACAAGAAAACGTCTAATGGCACACCAAGCACATGCATATCACATGGTTGACCCCAGCCCATGACCGCTAACCGGAGCCATCGGTGCCCTACTGATAACATCCGGCCTAGCGATCTGATTTCACTTCCACTCAACGACACTAATAACTCTTGGCCTGATTCTCCTAATTCTCACAATATTCCAATGATGACGAGATATCATTCGAGAAGGAACTTTCCAAGGCCACCACACACCCCCAGTACAAAAAGGCCTACGTTATGGCATAATTTTATTTATTACTTCAGAAGTCTTCTTCTTCCTTGGCTTCTTCTGAGCCTTCTACCACTCAAGCTTGGCACCAACACCAGAACTAGGAGGATGCTGGCCCCCAACAGGAATTACCACATTAGACCCCTTTGAAGTACCCCTCCTTAACACAGCAGTACTATTAGCTTCGGGGGTGACAGTCACATGAGCTCATCACAGCATTATAGAAGGTGAACGAAAACAAGCTATTCAATCTCTTGCCCTTACAATTTTATTAGGGATATATTTTACTGCCCTACAAGCTATAGAATATTATGAAGCACCATTTACCATCGCAGACGGAGTCTACGGCTCCACATTCTTCGTGGCTACAGGCTTCCACGGACTACATGTAATTATTGGGTCGACATTCCTAGCTGTCTGCCTTGTACGCCAAATTCAATACCACTTTACCTCTGAGCACCACTTCGGCTTTGAAGCCGCTGCTTGATACTGACACTTCGTTGACGTAGTATGACTATTCCTCTACGTATCCATCTACTGATGAGGCTCATATCTTTCTAGTATTTAAATTAGTACAGGTGACTTCCAATCACTTAGTCTTGGTTAGACCCCAGGGAAAGATAATGAACTTAATTACAACTATTCTTATTATTACAATAGCCCTATCCTCAATCTTAGCACTTGTATCCTTCTGACTACCCCAAATAAGCCCGGACGCAGAAAAACTCTCCCCCTATGAGTGCGGATTTGACCCGTTGGGCTCTGCTCGACTGCCTTTCTCACTACGATTTTTCTTAGTTGCTATTCTGTTTCTATTATTTGACCTAGAAATTGCTCTTCTTCTCCCCCTGCCCTGAGGAGATCAGCTCCACAATCCCACAGGCACATTCTTTTGAGCTACCACAGTCCTAATTCTATTAACCCTGGGACTAATCTATGAATGAACCCAAGGCGGCTTAGAGTGAGCAGAATAAGGGAGTTAGTCCAAAGTAAGACCTCTGATTTCGGCTCAGAAAATCGTGGTTTAAGTCCACGGCCCCCTTATGACACCAGTACACTTCAGCTTTAGCTCGGCATTTATTCTAGGGCTAATAGGACTGGCATTTCACCGCACCCACCTGCTCTCTGCACTTTTATGCCTAGAAGGTATGATACTATCCCTATTTATTGCACTAGCCCTCTGGGCCCTACAATTTGAATCCACAAGCTTCTCTACAGCCCCAATACTACTACTGGCCTTTTCTGCCTGTGAGGCAAGTACAGGCCTTGCCCTCCTAGTAGCCACAGCCCGAACTCACGGAACTGACCGCCTACAAAATCTTAACCTTCTACAATGCTAAAAATTCTAGTCCCCACAATTATGCTATTCCCCACAATCTGACTAATTTCCCCCAAATGACTCTGAACAGCAACAACCGCCCACAGCCTATTAATTGCCCTCACCAGCCTTTCATGATTAAAATGAACATCCGAGACTGGATGAGCCACATCTAATCCCTATCTAGCCACAGACCCACTATCAACCCCCCTATTAGTATTAACATGTTGACTCCTCCCGCTAATAATTTTAGCCAGCCAAAATCACATTAACCCCGAACCCATCAGCCGACAACGCCTATATATTACACTTCTCACCTCGCTACAAACCTTTCTAATTATGGCATTTGGCGCCACAGAAATCATCATGTTTTACATTATATTTGAAGCTACTCTCATCCCCACCCTTATTATTATTACCCGATGGGGGAACCAAACTGAACGACTTAACGCAGGAACATATTTTCTATTTTATACCCTGGCAGGCTCCCTGCCCCTTCTTGTAGCACTTCTGCTACTTCAACAATCCACAGGCACGCTATCTATAATAGTAATACAATATTCTCAACCACTGATATTAAACTCCTGAGGCCACAAAATCTGATGAGCAGGGTGTCTTATTGCATTCCTAGTGAAAATGCCGCTATATGGTGTACACCTATGACTCCCTAAAGCTCATGTAGAAGCGCCCGTTGCAGGATCAATGGTCCTAGCAGCAGTACTGCTTAAGCTCGGAGGATATGGAATAATACGAATTATAATTATGCTAGACCCACTATCAAAAGAATTAATTTACCCATTTATTATCTTGGCACTGTGAGGTATTATCATAACCGGGTCCATTTGTCTACGACAAACAGACCTTAAATCACTAATCGCCTATTCGTCCGTCAGCCATATAGGACTTGTAGCAGGGGGAATTCTAATTCAAACCCCCTGAGGATTTTCAGGGGCCATTATTTTAATAATCGCCCACGGACTAGTATCCTCCATACTATTCTGCCTAGCTAATACAGCCTACGAACGAACCCACAGCCGAACTATAATTCTAGCCCGAGGACTACAAGTAATTTTTCCCCTAACAGCAGTATGATGATTCATTGCCAATCTGGCCAACCTGGCGCTACCACCACTGCCCAACCTAATAGGTGAACTTATAATTATTACAACGCTATTTAACTGATCACCATGAACTATTGCACTCACCGGGGCAGGGACGCTCATTACAGCGGGCTACTCCCTCTACATGTTCTTAATGTCCCAACGAGGTCCAGCACCAAACCACATCATGAAACTTCCACCCTTTCATACTCGAGAACATCTACTAATAACCCTCCACCTACTCCCTGTGATTTTACTTATAACAAAGCCAGAACTTATATGAGGCTGATGTCATTAGTAAGTATAGTTTAATTAAGATATTAGATTGTGATTCTAAAGACAGGGGTTAAAACCCCCTTACTCACCAAGGAAGGACAGAAATCAGTAAGTACTGCTAATCCTTATTCACCGCGGTTAAAATCCACGGCTTCCTTACGCTTCTGAAGGATAATAGCTCATCCATTGGTCTTAGGAACCAAAAACTCTTGGTGCAAGTCCAAGTGGAAGCTATGAATTTGACAACCCTAATTTTATCCTCCTCAACCATTTTAGTTATTACAATCCTCATATTTCCCCTATTAACAACACTAAGCCCAAAACCACAAAACCCTGAATGAGCAAACACATACGTTAAAACTGCTGTTAGCGCCGCCTTTTTTATCAGCCTTATCCCGCTAACAATCTTCTTAGATCAGGGCATAGAAAGTGTTATCACTAATTGACACTGAATAAATACACAAATATTTGATACAAATATTAGCTTTAAATTTGACCACTACTCCCTTATTTTTACCCCCATTGCTCTTTACGTCACCTGGTCTATTCTAGAATTTGCACTATGATACATACACTCCGACCCCAACATGAATCGATTCTTTAAATATCTTCTTCTATTTTTAGTAGCCATAATTACCCTCGTTACAGCTAATAATATATTTCAACTATTCATTGGCTGAGAAGGAGTCGGAATTATATCCTTCCTCCTAATTGGGTGATGATACGGACGAGCGGATGCTAACACAGCGGCCCTCCAAGCCGTAATCTATAATCGAGTAGGAGACATTGGACTGATCTTAAGTATGGCCTGATTTGCAATAAACCTAAATTCTTGAGAAATTCAACAAATCTTTTTTCTCTCAAAAAACTTTGACATAACAATCCCTCTAATAGGACTCATCCTTGCAGCAACAGGAAAGTCGGCCCAATTTGGCCTGCATCCTTGGCTCCCTTCTGCCATGGAGGGCCCCACGCCAGTATCCGCCCTACTACACTCCAGCACCATAGTCGTTGCGGGAATTTTCTTACTAATCCGCCTTCACCCACTAATAGAAAATAATGAAACTGCACTAACAACCTGCCTCTGCCTGGGAGCCCTAACCACGCTATTTACAGCCACCTGCGCTCTAACCCAAAACGACATTAAGAAAATTGTAGCTTTCTCAACATCTAGTCAACTTGGCCTAATAATAGTTACAATTGGCCTAAATCAACCACAACTGGCCTTCCTCCACATTTGCACACATGCCTTCTTCAAGGCCATATTATTCCTATGCTCCGGATCAATCATTCACAGCTTAAATGATGAGCAGGACATCCGAAAAATAGGAGGCCTGCATAACCTAATACCAGCCACCTCAACTTACCTCACAATTGGCAGCCTAGCATTAACAGGGACTCCATTTTTAGCTGGATTCTTCTCAAAAGACGCCATTATTGAAGCCCTAAACACCTCCCACCTCAACGCCTGAGCCCTCACCCTCACACTAATCGCCACATCATTCACCGCCATCTACAGCTTCCGAGTCATCTTCTTCGTAACCATAGGGTCCCCCCGATTTCTTCCTCTCTCACCCATTAATGAAAATAACCCCTTAGTAATTAATCCTATTAAACGACTTGCCTGAGGAAGTATCATTGCAGGGCTCATTATTACCTCTAACTTCCTCCCCTCAAAAACACCCATTATAACAATACCGACAACCCTAAAAATAGCAGCTCTTCTAGTTACCATCACAGGACTCCTAGTGGCCGTAGAACTTACGGCCATAACAAATAAACAAGTTAAAATTACCCCGACGCTCTCAATACACAACTTCTCAAATATGCTGGGATATTTTCCCGCAATAATTCACCGACTCCCCCCGAAACTTAATTTAACCTTAGGGCAATCAGTCGCCACCAAACTTGATCAAACATGATTTGAGATTTTAGGGCCAAAAGGACTAGCCTTTGCCCAAATATTCATATCAAAAATTACAAGTGATATACAACGAGGAATAATTAAAACATACCTAACTATCTTTCTATTAACCCTAACTCTTGCCCTACTTCTAACAACAATTTAGACCGCACGAAGAGTACCCCGGCTTAGCCCCCGAGTAAGCTCTAAAACTACAAGTAACGTCAGTAGTAATACTCACGCACAAATAACCAGCATTGCACCACCTAGAGAATACATAACAGCCACACCACCAACATCCCCACGTAATATAGAAAACTCTTTTAACCCGTCAATAATAACTCAAGAGCCCTCGTATCACCCCCCTCAAAATACTCCCCCCACCAAAATGACTCCTAACAAGTAGATCAGAACATATATAGTAACAGAACGACTCCCCCAAGCCTCAGGAAATGGCTCAGCAGCCAATGCTGCCGAATAAGCAAACACCACAAGTATACCCCCCAAATAAATTAAAAACAGAACCAAAGACAAAAAGGACCCCCCAGACCCAACCAAAATTCCACACCCTACCCCTGCCGCTACAACCAACCCTAAAGCAGCAAAATAAGGCGTAGGGTTAGAAGCAACAGCAATTAAGCCTACAATCAAAGCCACCAATAGTATAAACATAAAATAGGTCATAATTCTTGCTCGGACTTTAACCGAGACCAATGACTTGAAGAACCACCGTTGTAGTTCAACTACAAGAACAATAATGGCAAGCCTACGAAAAACCCACCCTCTAATTAAAATCGCTAATGACGCACTAGTTGACCTACCAACACCATCCAATATCTCAGTGTGATGAAACTTCGGGTCCCTTCTCGGACTTTGTCTAATTGCACAAATCCTAACAGGACTATTCCTGGCCATGCACTACACCTCCGACATCTCAACCGCATTTTCATCCGTGGCCCACATCTGCCGAGATGTAAACTACGGCTGGTTTATTCGTAATATGCATGCTAACGGAGCATCATTCTTCTTCATCTGCATCTACTTACACGTTGCTCGAGGACTGTACTATGGGTCTTATCTTTATAAAGAAACGTGAAACATTGGAGTCGTCCTCCTGCTACTAGTAATAATGACAGCCTTTGTAGGCTACGTCCTGCCATGAGGACAAATGTCTTTTTGAGGCGCCACAGTAATCACAAACTTATTATCTGCAGTCCCCTACATAGGAGATACACTTGTTCAATGAATCTGAGGCGGATTCTCTGTAGATAATGCAACTTTAACACGATTCTTCGCATTCCACTTCCTACTTCCATTTATTATTGCTGCCGCCACCATTATCCATCTACTCTTTTTACACGAAACAGGATCAAACAACCCAGCCGGGCTAAACTCCGACGCAGACAAAATTTCTTTCCACCCATACTTTTCCTATAAAGACCTTCTTGGCTTCGTCCTCATACTCCTAGCCCTGACAACATTAGCCCTGTTTTCCCCCAACCTCCTGGGAGATCCAGACAACTTCACACCAGCTAATCCAATAGTTACGCCCCCGCATATTAAGCCAGAATGATACTTTTTATTTGCCTACGCCATTTTACGATCAATCCCAAACAAATTAGGAGGAGTTCTTGCATTATTATTTTCCATCCTAATCCTAATAGTGGTTCCCATCCTTCATACCTCGAAACAACGAGGACTTACGTTCCGACCAGCAACCCAATTTTTATTCTGAACCCTTGTAGCAGACATATTAATTTTAACATGAATTGGGGGCATACCCGTAGAACACCCATATGTTATTATCGGACAAATTGCATCTGTCCTATATTTCGCGCTTTTCCTTATCCTCATCCCACTGGCAGGATGACTAGAGAATAAAGCACTAAAATGAGCTTGCCCTAGTAGCTTAGTATAAAAGCATCGGTCTTGTAATCCGAAGATCGGAGGTTAAACTCCTCCCTAGCGCCCAGAAAAAGGAGATTTTAACTCCCACCCCTGGCTCCCAAAGCCAGAATTCTAAATTAAACTATCTTCTGATAGTAACATGTATGGTATAGTACATAATATGTATAATATTACATAATGTATTAGTACTAATATATGTATTATCACCATTAAGCTATTTTAACCCCAAAGCAAGTACTAACAATCTAAAAATACATATAAGCATAATATTTAAAATCACAATTAAATTATTTTAACTTAAAAGCAAGCACTAACGTTTAAATATCGTACATAAGACAAATTTTTAAAACTCAACTATATAATTAATTTAAGGCTTAAGGAAAGTGGAATCTTCTAGAAAATAGTCCACCTCAGAATTATACTTTGTCAACTCAGCTACGATTTATATAGAAATAATTAATGTAGTAAGAGACCACCAACCGGTTCATATAAGGCATATCATGCATGATAGAACCAGGGACACTTAACTAGGTTAAGGTATTTTATGAATTATTCCTGGTATCTGGTTTCTATCTCAGGTATTGTTTAGTGTAGACCCCCATTCCTTACTAAAATGGCATATTGGTTACTGATTTAAGTACATACTCCGCATTACCCCACATGCCGGGCATTCTTTTATATGCATAGGGTTTTTTTTTTGGTTTCCTTTCACTTTGCATTTCAGAGTGCAGGCGCAAATGTTAAATTAAGGTTGAACATTTTCCTTGCTAGAAGTTAAAATAAGTCAAATATTAAAAGACATAACTCAAGAATTACATATTAATAACTCAAGTGCATAACATATCCATTCCTTCTTCAACTTACCCTTATATATCTGCCCCCCTTTTGGTTTTTGCGCGACAAACCCCCCTACCCCCTACGCTCAGCAAATCCTGTTATCCTTGTCAAACCCCTAAACCAAGGAAGACTCGAGAACGTGCAGACTAACAAGTTGTGGATACCGATTAGCCATCCGCATTATATATATATACATGATTTACATGCCGACTAATCACAAAAATTCCCCTAAAAATTAACCTCTAAGCCCCAAGTAGAAATTTTATGAAATTTCTCAATCCAAAAAAATCAAACATTTTATAGC